TTCACTCCTCGCCTCTAAATAATATCTACCTTGCCTCAAATAGTTCAGTAGCGAGAGAAGGATCGAGGATAGCACTGAAACCACCAACCAAAGGTTTAAGTTGAAGTAGTATCGGAGGATGTTTTGACTCGACCAAGGCTTTCAGTATCCAAGGTAGAACAAGGTATATTCCGGTAAAAGATTCTCTGGTTGGGATAGGGATCTCTCCTTCTTTATTTCTCAAGGCCGGTAAGGAATCAAGAAAAGTGGTTGGGAAGTGCCCGGCCATCTACTAAGAGCTACTAGGAGCTAACTAGCTATCTTGGTAATGCTCTAAACCGTAGAATCACCCCTTCTCTTCTCCTTTCAAAGCAGTCGAGCGTTCTGGAGATGGATTCCAACCTTCGATCGTCAAAACCTCCCCAATAAAGAAATCCGTATGCATAGAAGTGGAGTGGTCATTATGGAGCAACAAGGCGAGAAAGGGGATAGACGAAGAAAGAATCCCGAGCGCTAAGCTAAAGAATCGATGAAAAACCTATTGGGAAAGGATGGTCGTAGATCAGGGGAATCAAACAAATCCCATCGCTCCAACCAACACATTTCTATAAGCTAAAACCTCATGTTTTGCCGGATGACAGGACGGGAAAGGGTAGCATCACCTTTCTTCGGAGGGAGATCGATAGCGCCTTCAAAGCCGTTGCTGTATTGAATCGATTGAGTCTCCTCCGATCACATCATCTGCTTGATATGGAAAGCGATGGGAGGGTTCTGCTACAGTCCAAGCGCTTTAGCTAATCGAATTTCATCAAGAACAGGATCCTTAAATCCTTCCTGACTAACGTCAATAGCGTTGTCTTGTGCAGGAGCGCTTGTATCGACCACCTGATCAGACTTATCCTTAGTCCGAATTGGCACATATTCTTGTCGTATTGGTTGCTTCCCAAGCCGAATCTCCTCCCTTTTCTTCTCGGCCTCTTCAGGCTTCTTTGATAGAAGAAGGCTAGATTTCTCAATAGCTCCTCTGCCGGGGTCCTATTGGTTAGTAGTCTTTTTCGGTTGTAACTATCGCACATCCGCTGTCTTGGCTGGGTGGGCACTGATAATAGTATGCCTGCAAAGGCCATTTCTTGTCTAATATCGTCAGCTCGTTGATCTTTTTCGCCTGTTCTGGCTAAGCCCATTCCAGTCTATTAGGCAAGGTCTGTTCGATTGAGCTTCTATTAGTAATCTTAGATTCAAGTTCGGTTGTCCTGTGATGAAGAATCACTTAGATGATGAGAATGGAGCTAGTCACGGAGCTTAGTCATAGGTGACAGTCTGATCCCGATGCCTTCAAGCTCTGTTCGCCTGCTGGTGAGATAAGCAATCCTCCTTCTAGGGCTCAGATCTCTTTTGAGGCAGACTGTCTTTCAACCCGGAAGGGGACTGCCTTTTGATGCGGTATGCAGGGGTATTTGGGCAGAGAGGCGGATCCGCACTCAGAAATCTCCTAAGAAAGATTTTTGGCGCTTATCGGGCTATTGATCGTAAGGAAAGCGGGTAAGCCGGCTTTTGGATTTGACTATGGCCCGGGACAGACCTCTGTGCGCCATGGCCGGGCTGACAGGTTTTTGGCGCCATCAAGTGAGGGAGAGAGATCTTTCTCTCGTTATGTCTTGGTTTGATTGCCGCGGGGGGTCGCCGACCCGACGGACTTACCCCGGATGTAGTGGGCGTAAAGTCTTTTTCACGCCACGAACCGGGTCACCAAAGTCACGATCAGGAAGGCTGAAATCCAGATCATGCATCGCATCTGGAGCACGCTGGTTCGAGTCCAGCTCGTAACAAAGTTATCGACCTTTTTCCTCTTTGTTTTCTCGCCTATTCGCGCCAGACACTTAATCCCCATCCAATCCCCCGATTCCCCTCGTATTACGCCACCGTCGCTTCACCCAGGCATGCCTTGCTTCCCCTTAGGGCGATAGTAGCCACCGTCTACTACCGTGGCGACCGCTGCAGTCTCGGAAGCTAACCGATTTACAGCCGTCGATGTCCGCCGTCTCGTACTGATGTCTCCGTTCGTACCTTAGACAGATCCTCTCTTTGGAACTTAGTCGCACGCCCGCTCAGAATCGAAAGGGATCCGAACAGTGTCCGCGAAGATTAGCAACTGAAGAAAAAGTGTCTAAATCTGCCTGGCGTCATACTGGACAAGACTAGGCCAGCCAAGCATTATGTTCCAACTCCCACTCGAACTGGAAGAGGAGCCGCAACAGGTCTCCCTCGTATCATTCCCTCCTTTCATAGAGCGAAGATTCGAAGGCGTGATACCTCTAGTGACAGATTAGTGAAATTGTATCTGTCTTGGTTCACGTTGAATCGACTGGTTACGCTTGTAGCGAAGGCTACAGATAACCAGATTTTTAAATCGATTACGGAACCGACTAGAATAACGCAGGAAGGGCTGAAGTTTCTTAATCGTGTTCCAGATTACTTGGAATCAGTAATTGTTCCGCGGTATCTGAAACATATTCAAAAAATTCCGCTCTATACTGTGTTAGAGTGGAGACCTACCTGGATCGTTAGCTCACCTCATTCTCGAAAGATCAAGTCCAAGGTTGGACTGATCCCTTCGTTAATGAAGGAACTCTTGATTGCACCGAGATGGGTTTATCTAGCTTCAGTGAGGTGCTCTTTGGTCTTCTGATAAGCAGGTTTTTCAACAGTTCAGCCATTCGCCGTTTGAATTACATTTCTTCCTCCGTATGGGTTGGCGTTCGCCATCACATTGACACTTTACAATCTGATTCTCGTTGGTTAGTTGGTCAGGGCACCAGAGTTCGTTTTTTGGCTTGGTACTATTATTGCTGATAGAGTGGGAATTCCATCGAATCTTCGATACTTATTCTCACAGCAGGTCTCGGATTATTATTATGATGGAGCTTGGCACTTCTCTGCTGACTTTGTGATTCAGTGCTTTGATATTGTTCAGGATATTATGAAATCTCACCACCCTTCTTCTGCTATAGATACACGCGTGTGGACTAATTAGGTGCATGGAAATGTTACATCTCAGTTGGCTTTCGAGGCTCTTCCAAGAATGAGACAACAAAAGGGCGAGAGACAAGTCGTTTAGGGCTCTCACTTCGGAATTCGATGCAACCTTCAGGAGAAGACTAAGTCGCGACCTCCGGATCGATGAAATAGAATGATCAAACCCGGCATTTTGAGTATAGATCCGATTTGACCTTGTCTTTTATTAGAGCAAGCCCAGTCTTTAGTTTTTAGCTTAGCGACATCTTCCTCCGCTGGTGCCGGCGAATTCAGTAGTCTAAGAGTTGTACGTCCGGTTGAAGAAGACGAATGGGACCGGTCTGGTAACCAATCTCTGGTGGTAGTAGACTAATGAACTAATGAGGAGCGAAGGTACCTTTACTACTAAGGGCGTATAGCGGCACTTGACTTTGTGCACCTGACATATTCTAAATTGGCTACTTTATATGCCAAAATGGATGACTTTTTGCAAATGCTTTTATGCCAATGTCACCGGTTCATCTTTCGGTTGCGCCTTTGCTTGGGTGGGGCTCCCCACATCTTAAGGAAAGCGGCCCCTTTAGAGAATGCAGGCACTTCAAGTGAACTATTAGCCATCTCATCCCACGATCTCCCTTGATTGGGGACAAAACCCAGCCTACTAAGCGGAATTAGAATGGCAGCTGCAGCGAGTTCGAAATCCATCTTTGACCTGCTCTTTGGTCTTCTCCTCGTACTCTTTCGCTTTGATAGCAAAGAGTAGCTATAAGGTCCAAGGTTGCATCAACACAGAGGACAACGGGTTTCCCATCCCAGTAGCTCCATTCGCTTATACCTGCGCCCTCCGTTTACCTGTGTGTGAACTGATCTATTGTGGATACAGATTCGCTAGTTGGGTCAATTGGAACTCTCACCCCTTCCCCCGTTGTGTACGACATCCCAAGCTTGAGAATAATCCTTTACCGGGGACAATCGGGCCTAACGTCGATCTATTGGTAACTGCGCCTCCTTGGGTCTATTTACACCAGCTGATCCGGATAGTGAGGCTCTGCAAGACCTGTGACTTGGCTGGGACTTCCTTTAGGTGCTATTCGGCTTGGGGACAGGAAGGAACTCAACCGCGTACCCCTCCCCTATTTACTTATCTGCTGGGATTGGAATGCTTGACTTGCTTTCAAAGCCACATCCGATATCCCGCTCGAAAAACCTCGAGTGATACCGAACTTCCATAGAAGACTAATTCGTCGTCATGACGTTCGGGCAGACAGCGAGGAAATGGTGGGAACAGCGGCTTAAGCAGTGGTCAAGGAAAAAAAAGAGATAGGCTAGCCAGAAAGACCAGAGAATTCCCATGCGTCTCTATCTTTAGCTTCGGCGGCGGAAAACTGCTGATCTTGAAGCCTATTCGGCTGAGACTGACGCCTCAACGGATGGAACTGCTTCAGTCCTTGTCTCGGACGAGACCGAAACTTATTCATACGGTAAGGTGATGGATTCCGCTAAATTGTAACATAAGCCGAGGGTCACAACGGGGACCCCCAACAAGGATAAACACGTGGCGCAGACCCCGCTAAGCAAGGACACAATGGTCAATTTCTGTACAGATTACCTTCTTCTCCTTGCTCTCCCTCGGAAAACTCTGTACACCAAAGGAATGCCTAACGCATTCTACTCAAAGTCACCGTGCTGGCTCACTCCTTCGCCACCCCCTTCCTTTCTGTTGGCCTAGGGGCTCTACTTCTTAAACTTAGATGCATAGCCCTAGTAGGCTATTTACCAGTTATTGAGTCGGCCCAAGCGCCTTCCGAGGGTGAAGAAGATGATACCGACTCCGTGTGGCTAGTCACTCTTGGCCAATCGGGGTGCAGGGGATAGACGAACAATTCTTTCATAACATCTGTTAGCAATCAATCAGTAGTTGTTCTGCCTCTTTATCTATGGTACGGGATGGGATAAAAAATATGCATTTGGTTCTGGCTGTTCCCCTTTCATTGTCTAGGCCCTTTATCTAATCTAATCATTTCGAATCGAAGGCTTTTTCGTGGCATATTCCGGGAGAGATCCGTCCTTTATTTGTTACAAAAGGAAGAAAAACACAAGCTAAACCATACGATCTGATACTGATTTTTTTAATACGCAATTGACAGTGTCTAGTGAATCGGACTCCGGTGCTTTCGAGTTCGCTAAGCAATTCTGGGTTCGGAAGGGCTCAAAGGACTTAAGTCCAGTGAGTCTACGGAGTTTGTTCCAAGCTCGATCTGTGACCGGTCTTCGGTCTATCCGGAGCAAGTACGGGGTTTCCTTCGGTTAGCTGGAGCTGGATACCGTGTCATGGCAAAACTCGATCTGCCCTATGGAGCTAGGTCTGCTTCATGGGACAGACTTCTTTCATTGGTGACGAAGCCTCCATATGAAGATAGTTTGGCTTTTGAATGGTGGCTAGGCGGCGATAAGCCTCTAGATCCATACATTCGTGGTCAACTATTCTCCATATTGGTTGATCGGTTCAGACCCCGAGATCTCAGAGTCGGGGATTGTTATGAATCGTTAACATCGCTTGAGCTTGAACTGGCTGAGCGCACTGTCCTCCAATCTTGGATGCGGCAGTGGCTTCGCTATGTTTCAGCCTATGCGGTGTTAGCTTCGTCTTACGATCAACCTCTTTCTTCATTCTTCTTGCTGCCATCGGTCGAGATTCTTTGGTATCGCACCGAACGAGATCCAACCAAGGTCTCGCTTGGTGTAGCCTGGAATCTTCGATCAAAAGTAGCAAAAGGGATGAAGAAGAATAGGTTTGGAACCCTCCGTCGGCAGTCGAAACTGACAACTTCGGCTGTCAAGTGACCCCAATGTCATAAGACTTTAGAAACTGGATGAGCTAAGCACCTTCTTTGATCACTTAAAATAGGTATCCATCGGGCAGTTCGTTAAACGATATCTGTATAATGAGTACCTCTTCTGAAGCCATACCGCGAATCTCTTGTCTTCTGGTAAACGGTTGGAATCAGTCCACAAATAACTTCCTTCAACAAATTAGATCCCTTCCATCGGTCGCATCTGCCCTGTTTCAATCGGTCGAGCTGTATCGGTCAACTGTAGGAAACTGGCCTATTGTTGTCAACTGCTATCAACCACGAATCTTTTGTTTGCTCTGTTTACAGCTGGCCTGGTCTTACTTAAATAGGAGTTCGCTAGCTCAATCAGTGCGCTGGAGTTCCGTCCTTTAAGCCAGGGAAGCGCTCTTCGGGCGGAGGTCCAATTTATCTCGTAGACTTTTTGTAGAAATCAATCTTCAATCACAATCAACCAATTATCATATAATCATAAATAGAGATGAGGTGGTTGAAGGGCTTATCTCGGTACAGTAAGGCTTGAACCCAGCCGATCGATAAAGAAAGGTGTAGTCCGTCCTTTCTTTGTCTTTTCCGATGGGAATGAAAGAAGGGCAGCTTTATCAGACTTCTAAGAGGCCACCAGAGACTACGATATAGACCAGGATCTATCAGCCGCTTGGTGACGGGGCGGATCGGGCAAGAAATAGGAAAAAGGTCGCAGCCTCATCTTCTGACTGGCCAACGGGGAAGACTCTGACTCTGAACTGGCGCTAGCCCCGGGCATGGATTCGGGGGACAAGTCGAATTCATAAACAACTGGGCTTACCGACTCTACTTCAACTGCACTTCCCCTTGCTATAAACCTGAAGTGATAGAATAGAGAATGAACTTTTCATACCCATGAAGGGAATCCTTTTTCTTTTTTCCTGACCCTCACTGGTTCTCTCTTATCTCCTATCTGTCTTGTATGTCCTTACCTACAATCAATCTATTCCCACCTTGACATAGCCAAAAAAAGAAAGACAAGTCAAACTTGGAATCAATCTTCGGTTCGGGACTCCTTATTCTCAAAGGTTGCTGACTCTGATAGTGGGCATAGATTAGAAAAGCCAGTCGACCTTCCAATTAAAGGTTTTGAGCCCGTATCCCTCTCTTTCCCTGCTGCCCAAGGCGCAACTCCAATGCTTTTGAAGGTTTATAGACCAGTAAAGTCACTCTGTAGGAGTACGGATAAGAGATAGTTTGTTCACGAGCCGTAAAGGTAAAGTAAGTAGCTCGGACCAGCGGAACAATGTGAAGGGAGCCCTTTTGGGCTTCTTGCTCCAAGACAAAGGCATAGAGCTGACTGAGTCAAAGATTCAAAGGAGGTCCTCGCTCTGATTAGTTTATCCCGCCTGCACTTCCGAATAAATCGGGATAACGAGCCTCCCAAGATCCTTTCTAAAGCAAAGAGATAAGATAAGTGATTTCATCAGAATGAACGGGCGAGTAACTTTAGGTTAGGGTTCCCCCGCGGGGTTCAAAGGCTATTAAAAGCCCGAGTAGTTGATCCAATAGTTCTAAAATAGCGAAATAACATAACAATCATTCACAAATAGACGAGGTTTAATCGTCGTTGAACAACCATCACGATTGGAGAACATCTTTCTTCCTGAATCTCATCGGATCAATC